GTGTTCGCTCAAGAAAGACTCCAGAAGATATTGATCGTAAATAAGAAGACTTTTTACGAAGAAAAAGGAATAGATATTCGCATTCATATACATAAGAATTATGTAGGAACCAAAAGAATCTTTTCTTTCTTTTTGAAAAGACGTAAATGGATTTCTTTGAAGTAATGGATTTCTTTGAAGTAATGAGACTATTCAAATTATGATATTCGTGGAAAAACAATCGCAATAAATGCAAAGAAGGAACATCTTTGATCCAACATTGAAGGATTTGAACCAAGATCTCCAGATGGATGGGATGGGGTATTAGTAGATCTGACACATAATTTAAATGTGATAATTTATCCTCTAAAAAGGGAAATATTGAATGAATAGATCGTAAATTCTGAGATTTTGGTATTCTTTTTTCTTCAAGGGAAGATACTAATCGTGACGAGAATGGAATTTCTAGAATGACTCCAAAACCTTCTGATACCATTTGAGAAGAAAAATGAGAAGAAAAAGAATTCTTGTGCCCCCAAAATTCATTTTGGTTAGAATCATTCAACGAAGAAATCAAAGATTTCTGTTGATACATTCGAGTAATTAAACGTTTCACAAGTACTAAACTAGATTTATTGTCAGAACCAAGAATTTCCACAGGTTCGTAAAAAATCAAACTATTGAAGCTATGATAATGAGCAAGTGAGTAAATATACTCCTGAAGGAGTAGCGGATATAGGAAGTTTTGTTGCCGAAAACTATCTTTTTTCAATCTAAATATCCTTGTAATACTGCCATTTAAATACATTTCGACTGTAACTAAAAAAGAGAGGCACTTCTTTTGTGATGAAATGATACATAGTGCAATATGGTCAGAACGGCGTATGTGTATGTTGTATGTAGCCTATTGTTTCTCTTAGACTAAAATACTATTTATTATTTAGATTATTTAGAATAATCTTCTAACTAGAATAAGAATTAAAATAAGAATATTTTTATTCTAAGGGATAATTCTAATAATAGAGTCTATTATGAATAGACTATGTACTGTCTATACTTTTTAGACTTTTACTTTAAATTTTAAATAATATCTACTTTTATACTGTACTGTGATGTAAAAAACAGAATGATAATCTAAGTAAGAAGTAAAAGATTATAGAAAAAGAAGAACAAATAAAGAATATATACCCCGAAGACAGAGAGCCCAATCTACAGATCTTTTTCTTTTCCCTTTCTATCCAATTTGGGTTTCTTTTCCTTGTTAATATAACTAGAATAACAATAAAAAATAACAATAAGAAAAGGGGGTAAAAATCTTTTATTTTCGCAACCCAATCACTCTTTTGACTTTGGAAAAATTATTTTTTTATCACTATACTATTTCTTATACACATCTGTCTCCAATCCACAATAAAGAATAATTAGGATTAATAAAAAAAAAAGAATCAAAGGTCCACTCACAATTCACAAGAGAACCTTTTCCCACATAAGGCACTAATCTATTTTTAACGTATAATTAGTAAATGGATCGGGTAATCATTCAAATTAAGAAGGTAAGCTCGTTGCTTTTTTGTCTTACTCGAATTGGAGCCGTAGGGCTCTATCCATTTATTCACTAGACCCGAAATACTTTACTACAATTTCAAATTTTTATAAAAAAAACAATTCTCGTTCTATTTCAATTATTAGATTTGAATTATTTTTTTTTTTTTTTCTATTGTTTTTACGACATGCTTTTTTTTCCATTCATTACCTTTCAGGATCAGTCGCAGTCTTATAAACTCTACCAATAGTCTAGACGAATTCTTTCATCCAAATGTGTAAAAGATCATAGTCGCAATTAAAAGCCGAGTACTCTACCGTTGAGTTAGCAACCCAGATCAATATGAAGTGTAGATATGATCGAAATAAAAAAAAAAATCCAGCAAACTCATCCATTTTACTAAAGTTTTTACTAAAGTGAAGGAAAGAGCCAATAGGGAATGAGGATAAAAAGATCTATTTATATACGATATCGATATACGATTATCTCGATCAAATTATATTTGTTTGATATGCCATTGTCAATATGAATGGACTTTTTAGAAAACAAATTTCAATAAATTATATAGAAATTTGTGTTGAATTAGTACAACATAAAAAATCAAACTTTGAGCGGAAAAAAATAAGGAATAAGGAAAAGGTAGAGATAGAAAAAATAGCGGCTTTCTTTAATCAAAAAAAGAAAGGTAAAATACAAATACAAGAAGAATACCCCCCTTTTTTTTTGGGGGGGGGTTCCACAAAAAGAAGTAAGAAAGAAATACGAAGAATAAAAATAAGAATAAAATAAGTATGAATAGAACAAGAAAAGAAGAAACTTTGAAGAAAAAAATTAAACAAAGATTGGGTACTAGTTACCCTATCCTTTTTTTATTCATGATTCTTCTTTTCCCTTTCTTTTTTTATCAAAAGAAACTCGAAATTCTTTAAAGAATTCTGCCTTCCTTAAAATATCATAAACAGTTCCTGTGGGTTGAGCACCTTTTTCAAGGAAATATAAAATAGCAGAAACATTTGAATAAGTTTGATTTTTTATCGGATCATAAAAACCCACTTTTCGAAGATCTCTTCCTTCTCTTCGGGATCGAACATCAATTGCAACGATTCGATAGATGGCCCATTGGGATAGATGTAGATAAAAGATACCCCCCTAGAAACGTATAGGAAGTTTTCTCCTCATACGGCTCAAGAAAAAATGATTCTAATTTCTAGAATTTCTCTATCTATTTCTATCTATATAGATAGAAATAGATAGAGAAATGGATCCATAAAGAATTAAACTGTAATTTGAGCCTTTTTTTTTCCTTCTTTACAGAAAAAGAAATTTCATTTGTACTCCTAACTCAAGTTGGGTAGTTTTGAAAGAGTTCGAAAGGAAATCCTTAGAATTTTTTGAGCTGTCTCTAACCTCTTTTTTTGTCTCCTTTCGGATCTATTTGTTTTACTCATTCTGATCCAATTGTTGAGACAAGTGAAAATAGTGTTTCCTTGTTCCGGAATTTGTTGTCTTTGCTTTGCGTTTTGTGAAATCATTGGGTTTAGACATTACTTTGGTGATCCTTACTCCTTTTCAAAAAAGCAGCAACATACCTTTTGTTTTTTGTTCTTTCTACGGAAAAGGAAAAAATCATACGAAAGATTGATTCCTTTGTGATACACTATTGATCGAAAAAGTTTGCAAATTTCGACAAATTTGATTTTTTTCATTTCAAACTTGTTCAATTTTGAACCTCTCCATTTATCTATATTTAGATATTGATGATATATTTACAAAGTTGGTCTAACTTATTGATTGTCACTAACCCTAGATTATCCCCCCGATAAATTAAAATCAATCATTTTTGCTCGAGCTCCATCATATGCTATACCTTGTATATACCATTAGTATCTTTTATTTATTTAGCAACCCAATAAAAATGAAATCAGGTTCCTCGCAGAACAAACTATGTCGAGACAAGAGCATCTTCATTCGTATAGAAAATGGTGGATGTCAGAATCCACAGCCAATCATGTCCTTCAAGTCGCACGTTGCTTTCTACCACATCGTTTCAAACGAAGTTTTACCATAACATCCCTCTAATTTTAGTAATTTTATTTTAAATTGGAACCTTATGCAATTGATTCAATATGGAATCATGAATAGTCATTGGCTGAACCGATACATAATAATCTACACTTCTAGATAAGTGTTTAGCCGGAAAGGATTTCACTTCAAATTATCCCATATTTGCTCATATGAATAATAGAAAATCACATGAAAAAAAAAACAAATCAGTTTTAAGCAAACTTATTTACATTTTTAACAGATCTTTCGAGATTGTTCATCATAAAAGATCCCTCTTTTTCCTTTTTATTAAAAAAAAAAAGATATGATTCTAAGAATCATTCTTAGAATTCATATTGGAGAACATTGTATCCAACATTAAACAGAAAATTGTTGAATGAAATTTGCAATTTCAATAGAGAAGAATCTTTCGTTTCTGATGCAAACGATCTGGGACGGAAGGATTCGAACCTCCGAGTAACGGGACCAAAACCCGTTGCCTTACCGCTTGGCCACGCCCCATTTTTATTTTGTCTAAGAAAAACTAAGATAAATATTGGTTATTCGTCAATAACCAACCAAAAGAAATATAGGACATGTTGTCACTAGGATTCAACACAATAAATATAGAATCAAAAAGATTAATTGATCATTACTTAGAATTCAATTAATATATTGTATGAAAATAGAATTCCTTGTATTCTTATTTGATTGGAGAATGTAAGGAAGGATTCTTGATTGGGGAGAAGTAAAATAAAAAGAAAAATAAGAATTGATTTCTTTTATCTGCCTTTTTCTTTTAAAATTTTCCTCAGAAAAACAACTCAATACAATCTGATAATTTATTATCATTTCAATTGAATTTGAATCTTTAAGAACAAGAAAATAATATTTGTTATGTTTAATATCTTTAGTTTAATCTGTATCTGTCTTAATTGTACCCTTTATTCGAGTAGTTTTTTATTCGCCAAATTGCCCGAGGCTTATGCCTTTTTCAATCCAATCGTAGACGTTATGCCGGTTATCCCTCTACTATTTTTTCTCTTAGCCTTTGTTTGGCAAGCTGCTTTAAGTTTTCGATAAAAATGACTCTATTCAATTCATAAGTCAATTCAAAAATTTTTTGATAAAAAAGAAAGATGAGATTTTTATTCTGAAAATCAATAAGATCATAAATAAGATTCAGATAAGTCTGGACATTAGGAACCCTCGATTCAAAAAACGAAATTCTGGTATTTTCTATTTTCTATTGAGATTTAATTTGAATAGTTGAATAAGGGAAGGAGGACAATGATCTTTATCTTTAATCAGCTAATCAGCTTATTTCTTTTGTTCTAACCTTTACTTTAGACGATCCCATAAAATACCTAATTATAGATATGGATATGGCAAGAAATTTTTCGTAACGAAAAAATACGAATTTTCATCTTATTACATTAGAAAGAAATTCGTGAAAATAAATAAAAAAAAAAAAAAAAAACTTCCTTTTTTTTTTCATCTTTAGAGCGTCATATCAAAAGAGTTTATAGTGTGTGTCGTAAAAAAGGTGATCTATTTCCTTAAAAAAAAAATGATCTTATCTTATCTTGGAGATTTGTAATGCTTACTCTTAAACTATTCGTTTACACAGTAGTAATATTCTTTGTTTCTCTCTTCATCTTCGGATTCTTATCTAATGATCCGGGGCGTAATCCTGGGCGTGAAGAATAAAAAAAAAAGAGATGAGATTCATTTTTCCTTGATTTTTTCATAGGTAAATATGGAATAGATGATAGATAAAGATAAAATATTCAGAAAATAAAATAATCGAGATTTCTTCCAATTCTAAAATATCAAGTGATCAGGGGGTCGGAGAGAGAGGGATTCGAACCCTCGGTACAAATTATTCGTACAACGGATTAGCAATCCGACGCTTTAGTCCACTCAGCCATCTCTCCCCATTCCAAATGGAAAATTTCTCATGTGATTGAACATGTGAAGTCAAGATTTAGAAAAATTTTTATTTTCCTTCGATGATTCGAAACAGATTTCTCCAATAGAAAGAATACCTTACTTCTTTTATTTTGTACAAAATATTCATTTCCCCGGCCTGGTTAAGTATAAGTACTGGCCCGGCCAGTACTTCTTTTGTTCCGACGAATAAAAATTGTTATTGAAACAAGAAGAATCATTTTCATTGCCATTCCTAATTCTTAGAAATTATTTAAAAAATTCTCTATATCTAGATTAATAGAATCTCTATATCTAGATTAATATAATTAATAGAGAATATATTCTCTATATTGAAATTGAAATCGATATAAAATAGATAGAGATTCTCTATTTATTCTTACTATTTACTATATTATAATACTTTGTATAGTAATTCTATAGTAATTATAGTAAATTAGAGTATTTAGTCTTTATAGAAAAAAAAATAGTAAAAGTGTCAGTGTTCTAGTAATACTATTCTAGTAAATAGTAATATAGTAATATAGTACTACTATTTTTCATCTTTATTTTCTTATTCTTTCTTATTCTTAAGTATAATTATTTTCTTATTCCTAAGTATAAAAAAGTATAAAAAGTATAAAATAAAATTTGCGAATTCATTCAAGCTTTAAAGTTTGAGACCCGATTTACCCGAATTAAGAAAATCTGGCGGTTCAAGTGAAGGGAGATTCAAAAAAAAAAATACTTATAACTTTAGTACACTATTAAATTATTAAATTTTGACTAAAATTTTTGCTATTCACCTATTCTTTTTAAAGTTTTTAATTCCGCCCGCGGCGGAACAAAATATGCGTTCATGTTGAAATTTTCAGGATTCTGATACTATCTTGACTGCGTCTAATTACTTTGTTGGACAAATGATCCATTTATATCCAATAATGAATATTAGCGGGTATAGTTTAGTGGTAAAAGTGTGATTCGTTCTATTAACAACTTAAATAGTTAAGGGGTCTTTCCATTTTTTTTTTTTCATATTTCATATTCCGATCAAAAACTTTATTTCTTAAAAAGATTGAATCCTTTACCCCTCAATAGGACATTTGAGGAAAGAATATACATTCTCACGATTTCTATCCAAAAAGCAATCAGAATTTTAATAAAAAAATTGGATTATGGAGTCGAGAAGCATAATTTTTTTTTTGATTGGTTCAATTCTTCCAATTGAATGAGTATGAATAAAGGATCTATGGATGATAGTGCAAAACTTTAAATCGTAACTAAATCTTCAATTTTTGCGCTGAAAAAGGGTAAGATTGAAGCCAAATAGCTCTAAAATGATGGTTTTGGTTTACTAGAACCCTCGGCTTCTTTTTCAGCTCGGTAGAAACAAAATTATTTTCCTTAGGATCCTACGAGTAGAAAAGAAATAGGGAACGAAGTAACTAGACTAGAGACTAGAAAGATTTGATAGAATCCCCCTCTTCTATAAGGATCATCTAAAAAGCAAGTAGCTTTAGATGCATTCGTAAAAAAAGCTGACATAGATGTTATGGATCTCATTTTTTCTCTGGTGGGAATACATAGATCTTCCATAAAGGAGCCGAATGAAATCAAAATATCATGTTCGGTTTTGAATTAGAGATGTTAAAAATGATCAACCAACGTCGACTATAACCCCTAGCCTTCCAAGCTAACGATGCGGGTTCGATTCCCGCTACCCGCTATATATTCATTCCTTAATTTCATATGATATACAGATGAGATGCATTATTCTTTTTGATATGCATCCTTATTTTTATTGTATTCCCTAAATCCCTCTAATCCTTTTTTATTTTTTTTTTCTGAAAAAAGAATACAAAAATAGGAATGAAGGGCGTCCATTGTCTAATGGATAGGACAGAGGTCTTCTAAACCTTTGGTATAGGTTCAAATCCTATTGGATGCAATTTCTATCTATTCTAGATAGAGAATAGAAAAAAAAAAAGATGAACTCTATTTTAGAA